CGATGACGAAAAAAATAGGATAAAATATAAAAAATAAAGTAGTTAGGAAGTAAAATGGGCTTTTTATTGGGGATAGAGGGACTTGAACCCTCACGACTTCTAAAGTCGACGGATTTTCCTTTTACTATAAATTTCATTGTTGTCGATATTGACATGTAGAATGGGACTCTCTCTTTATTCTCGTCCAATTAATCAGTTTTTCAAAAGATTTTTCAGACTCTGGAATGAATAATTTGATAACTGAATATTCGATTCTTTCTTCAACTTCGATTGGAATAGATTCACAATAACTCTAGATTTTTTTCATATTCATATCATATATATATATAATTTTTTCATATTCATATCATATATATATATAAATATATTCATATATATAATATAATATAATAATATATATAATATATATATATATATAATATAATATATATAATATAAAATATATAATATGGATTCGGATTCGGGCCGTGATTAATCAATCGTTTGATATGTCAGTATGTATATATACGTATATAGGGCCATCCTATCTGTAATTTTGATAGAGGGATTCCAGCTACCAACGCAACGTAACGTAGTCAACTCCATTCGTTAGAACAGCTTCCATTGAGTCTCTGCACCTATCCCTTTTTGATTCTAGTTTTATAAATTAAACCCCTATTTTATCAAAAAAAAGATTTGGCTCAGGATTGCCCATTTTGAATTCCGGGGTTTCTCTGAATTTGGAAGTTACCACTTAGCAGGTTTCCATACCAAGGCTCAAGCTAATCAAGTCCGTAGCGTCTACCGATTTCGCCATATCCCCCCTTGAGACAGGATCTAGTTGTAATTCACCCCTTTCATTTATCTTGAAATCGTTGAATTCATTAGCTAATGATTCTTATATCTAAAAAGTGTATGCCGCTATTTTATTTTTTTTTTTTCGCCATCCTCCATCATTTCATCTCTATTGTATTAGATGAGCCCTATTTGTTTCAATCTGTTTCAATCAGACATGATTCTATCATTGATGTGTCCACAATTCAATATGAATATATATATCCCACATATATATGTCTCTCCCCCCTGCATTTTTACTTTAAAGGTCGATTTGGAATACTGTAAGGGTCGATATTCATTCTTATTTTTTTCATCCTCATCCTATCTACCCCTTTTCTGAATGAAAACAGAGTAATATCCTATTATAAATTGTATCTTTTTATCCCTTTCGTAGGATGGATTCACTATCATTTCATTATTTCATTATATATCATTACATATATAATTAATTAGCATAATTTAGTATAACTGTTCTAAGAAATAATTAGACTTTTCTAAAATCATAATTTAAAATTGAATATTATTATTATTATTATTATATTTATTATTATATTTTATATTTTATTATTATATTCTTATTAAGTAAGAATATATTAAGTATATTAAGTAAGAATAGGTAAATATTACGTAGTATCTAAGTATTATTATTATTGTATTATTATTATTAAGTAATTATTATTAAGTATTAAGTTAAGTAATTATTAAATTATTAATAATATAAATATAAAATATTTTTAAAAATAAATTTTAATAAATTATAAATTAAAGAAATAATAATAAATAATCTAATGGTAGATGGTAGATAGAATGACTATATAGTCATATGCCTACCGAATTAGTCATTCTATTACTAAAATAGAATCCTATTCTATTCAGTTATATTCATAATAAAATAAATATAATTAAAATTTAGTATTTTTCAGTATTAGTATTTTCGTATAAAAATAGTAAATTACTATAAAATCTAGTAGTTTCCTGAATTCCTATTCACTATTTCTGTTATGTGAGCCCGCTTAGCTCAGAGGTTAGAGCATCGCATTTGTAATGCGATGGTCATCGGTTCGATTCCGATAGCCGGCTTTTCTTTTTCTCTATCCATTTTTTCCGTGATTGATAATCTCTCCTCTCCTTTTCTCAAAATGTCGGGCCGATGATCTATTATGTCGTGTTAACTCGCAACTATGAATAAAAAATGAATTGGAGCAATTAGATCTCTACGGAACAAATCATAAAACGGAGCCTTAACTTCCTATATATACAAAAAATCCGGATATTGATACAATTCATTTCATTCTATTTTCATTCTACTTTACTTTAGTAGTACTTCAGTAGATATTTAGCTTTGCTTTGTTTATCCTTTAGTTCAGTCTTAATTTAGATTTTTTCTGTAAAATGAAATTTCAATAAAATAAAAAGGAGTTTTATGTCTCGTTACCGAGGGCCTCGTTTCAAAAAAATACGCCGTCTGGGGGCTTTACCAGGATTAACTAGTAAAAGGCCTAAATCCGGAAGTGATCTTAAAAACCAATTGCGCTCTAGGAAAAGATCACAATATCGTATTCGGCTAGAAGAAAAACAGAAATTGCGTTTTCATTATGGTCTCACAGAACGGCAATTACTTAGATATGTGCATATCGCTGGAAAAGCCAAAGGGTCAACAGGTCAAGTTTTACTACAGCTACTTGAGATGCGTTTGGATAACATCCTTTTTCGATTGGGTATGGCTTCAACCATTCCTGGAGCCAGACAATTAGTTAACCATAGACATATTTTAGTTAATGGTCGTGTAGTGGATATACCAAGTTATCGTTGCAAACCCCAAGATATTATTACTCCGAAGGATGAACAAAGATCGAAAGCTCTGATTCAAAATTATATTGCTTCATCGCCCCGCGAGGAATTGCCAAAACATTTAACTATTGACTCATTCCAATATAAAGGATTAGTAAATCAAATAATAGATAGTAAGTGGATCGGTTTGAAAATAAATGAGTTGTTAGTCGTAGAATATTATTCCCGTCAGACTTAAACCTAGCGAAATAACAAAGAAAGGTTCAGACAATTTTTTTTCCCTTTTGTCGAAGGAAATAGATTTAAGGTTTAAGGGCTTTGATCCGCATTTTTCTTATTAACGTATTACAAGTAAACGTATTACAAGTAATGTAATTAGGAATAGAGAATCCTTATCAAATCAAATACAAATAAAGGTCTTACTGTTCTGTTGGAATAATGCTATCAATTGTTATTTGATTTGATACATTGTGGTCGGTAACGTTGGTGAATCAACAGAAACGGAAAGAGAGGGATTCGAACCCTCGGTAAACAAAAGCCTACATAGCAGTTCCAATGCTACGCCTTGAACCACTCGGCCATCTCTCCCACATATACAACATAATCTTATTATTGAACATAAACCGAGTGAAGTGAATAGCGAGTCATTCATATTATTGCAGTACGGGTACGACAAATCAATGGTTCCATAGAAATAAAAAATCCCTTTCAAATTTCATAGTTCTCAACAACAATTTCCTCATCAGTTCCCCCATAGATCTATTACTAGATCTATTAGTAATTGTCCCTTGGATTTTTCTATTTCAATTGTATGACGTATACACGTTATGCAAATAAAAGAGATGGTTACTCTAATTTGAATTTGAAATTGGATAGTTTATCATGGACTGATTATTCCATTCTTTTTCCTCTTGGACCATAACCAAATCAAAACTTATCGAGTTACCAGAATCCGTAGTAAAATCAAGTCCTCGGTTAGTCAACTTAGAGAAAATAGTAATAGTTCCGTTCATCGGTATACTACTAAATTGGTATTAAATCCGATCTTATTCAAATATTTCATATCTCTCCTTGTCCAAAAGGGAACAATTTCCGCGTAAGGTCCACATCTTTTTTTTTTTTTTATTAATCTATTTTATGATATTTCGTACTACTGTACAATTCCTTTTTGGATCATTTTCCCCAAGGGAAAATGAGAAGAATTATATAATGGATTGCTAATTATGCCTAGATCCCGGATAAATGGAAATTTTATTGATAAGACTTCTTCAATTCTAGCCAATATCTTATTACGAATAATTCCGACAACTTCAGGGGAAAAAAGGGCATTTACCTATTACAGAGATGGTGCGATTTGATTTGATTCTTTTTTCTTGTTTTTTTAGGCCTTAATCTGAGAAAAAGAGGCGCGGTTCGGGATAGAAAGAAACAAATTATTTTATTGAAATAAACCGACGCTTGGTGAAGGTAAAGTTTTGAGATAGAACAATTCCTTCTGTCGTGTATCCTCGATTGATGCGGCCTCAGATGCTTTAATTATCGATTTTAGTATTGAGCGAAAGGTTACACCTATAGGTTCTGGATTGCGGGTCAATACTACGCCACTAGTACCAATAGGCAGCATAGCATAGGGGAAGAAGCACTACTTTAAGGAATCAACAACACGAAAACTTTGTTATAAATTATCCCTTACTTATGGGTCTCGGGACTAACAAGAATGGTTGGGACAACAAACATCCATCTCGTTCGTACTTTGGATACCCACATAACCATCAAAGATTGTTGAAGTGACTAATTCCTCTATAAATTAGGAGGCGTTGAGGACAAAGAAATTATTGGAGTTACCATTTCCATCTAGCACTAATACAATTGGTGTTAAGAAGAGACCTCTTTCGGGAAGGCTGGCTAGGGATTTCTAGTAAAAATACTAGCCCCCGTCAGTTCATAATGAGAATGGTGAAATCTTGATTCCATAGATGATTATTTCCCTTAGTACTATGCACAGAGGGGAGGAGCCGTATGAGATGAAAATCTCATGTATGGTTCTGGAACGGAGATTCTTTGAATAGAATGAACGACCGTAACGGATGTCGGCTCAATCTGAAGGAAATTATGCGGAAGCTTTACAGAATTATTATGAAGCTACGCGACTAGAAATTGATCCCTACGATCGAAGTTATATACTCTATAACATAGGCCTTATACACACAAGCAACGGAGAACATACGAAGGCTTTGGAATATTATTTCCGGGCACTCGAACGAAACCCATTCTTACCACAAGCTTTTAATAATATGGCCGTGATCTGTCATTACGTGCGACTATCTCCATTATAGAAAGAAGGAAAAAAAGATCAAATTACCTAGTAAATACTAGAAAAAAAAAATAAGCTT